ATGAGAACAACCTTGTTTATAAATTATATCTCCTAAATTATTAAATTATTTATATATGTATAATTATTTATTTATATAAATAATTTATTTTATATTAATTTATATAAATAAAATTAATTATTATAAATAAATTTATTTGTAATAACTATATTTGAACCATTTTAAATAATACTACATTAAATAAAATAATGTAAAAATAATAATAATAATGGATTGCCTGATAAAAGGATTACCTTGATAGGGTAAATCATGAAATTTACATTTCATTCATTATATTTAATAGAATTAAACTATCTCTAAAAGTATCAAAAACTTATGTGCTTCGTACACTAAAATATAAAAAGATCAGCTAATTAAGCTATTGGGTTCATACCCCACTTATAAAGGTTATAATCCTTTTCTTTTTAATTACAAAAATTTCAAATAATATTTTTTTTATTATATTAATTTTAAGAACTTTAATTACTATTTCTTCAAATTCTTGATTAGGAGCATGAATAGGGTTAGAAATTAATTTATTATCATTTATCCCCTTAATAAATGATAATAAAAAAAATTTATTAACCTCAGAAAGTTCCTTAAAATATTTTTTAATTCAAGCTTTTGCTTCTTCAATTTTATTATTTGGAATTATTACTTTAATATTATTTTTTAATATAAATTGATTAATAAATTATAAATTTAATGAAATTTTAATTTTATCAGCTTTATTTTTAAAAAGTGGGGCAGCTCCATTTCATTTTTGATTCCCAGAAGTAATAGAAGGGTTATCTTGAATTAATGGATTAATTTTAATAACTTGACAAAAAATTGCTCCATTAATATTAATTTCTTATAATATTATATTTTATTTTTTTTCTATTATTATTGTTTTTTCAATAGTAATTGGAGCTTTAAATGGATTGAATCAAGTTTCTATTCGAAAATTAATAGCTTTTTCTTCAATTAATCATTTAGGTTGAATAATTTTATCAATATTAAATCAAACTTTATTATGAACTTATTTTATATTTTATTCCTTTCTATCAATTTCTATTATTTTTATATTTAATAATTTTAAATTATTTTATTTTAATCAGATTTATAATATTCCTTTAATAAATCCAATATTAAAATTATTTATTTTTTTAAATTTATTATCTTTAGGGGGATTACCCCCATTTTTAGGATTTTTACCTAAATGATTGGTGATTCAAAATTTAATTATAACAAATCAATATTTTTTACTAACTATTAGAGTTTTTATAGCTTTAGTCACATTATTTTTTTATTTACGTATTTCTTATAGAATATTTATACTTAATTATCAAAAAAATTCTTGATTAATAAAAACAACTTTTTTTAATAAAATTTCTTCAATTAATTTAATTATAAATTTTATTTCTATTTTTGGATTAATAATTGTCTCAATAATTTATTTAATTATTTAATTTAAGAATTTAAGTTAATAAAACTAATAGCCTTCAAAGCTGAAAATATTTGTATTAATCTTTTAATTCTTAAACTTTAATAATTTTTAATTATTCCTTTAGAATTGCAGTCTAACATCATTAATGACTATAAAGTTGATTAAAGAGATTAATCTCATACATAAATTTACAATTTATTACCTAATACTTCAGCCATTTAATCGCGACAATGGTTATTTTCAACAAATCATAAAGATATTGGAACATTATACTTCTTATTTGGTGCTTGAGCTGGAATAGTAGGTACTTCTTTAAGTATTTTAATTCGAGCTGAACTTGGGCATCCCGGAGCTTTTATTGGAGATGACCAAATTTATAATGTAATTGTTACAGCTCATGCTTTTATTATAATTTTTTTTATAGTTATACCTATTATAATTGGAGGATTCGGAAATTGATTAGTGCCTCTTATATTAGGAGCTCCTGATATGGCTTTTCCACGAATAAATAATATAAGATTTTGAATATTACCTCCTTCATTAACTCTTTTACTTTCTAGAAGAATGGTAGAAAATGGAGCAGGAACAGGATGAACTGTTTACCCTCCTCTTTCTTCAGGAATTGCTCATGCTGGGGCTTCTGTAGATTTAGCTATTTTTTCATTACACTTAGCCGGAATTTCTTCAATTTTAGGGGCTGTAAATTTTATTACAACAGTTATTAATATGCGATCTCCTGGAATTACCTTAGATCGAATACCTCTTTTTGTCTGATCTGTAGTTATTACAGCTATTTTACTTTTACTTTCTTTACCTGTATTAGCTGGGGCTATTACTATACTACTAACTGATCGAAATTTAAATACTTCATTTTTTGACCCTGCTGGAGGAGGAGACCCAATTTTATATCAACATTTATTTTGATTTTTTGGACATCCAGAAGTATATATTTTAATTTTACCAGGATTTGGTATAATTTCTCACATTATTACTCAAGAAAGTGGTAAAAAGGAAACTTTTGGAAATTTAGGAATAATTTATGCTATATTAGCAATTGGATTATTAGGATTTATTGTCTGAGCCCACCATATATTTACAGTAGGAATAGACGTAGATACACGAGCTTATTTTACTTCAGCTACAATAATTATTGCTGTACCTACAGGAATTAAAATTTTTAGTTGATTAGCAACATTACATGGAACTCAATTAAATTACAGCCCTGCTTTACTATGAGCTTTAGGATTTGTATTTTTATTTACAGTAGGAGGATTAACAGGAGTTGTTTTAGCTAACTCATCTATTGATATTATTTTACACGACACTTATTATGTAGTAGCTCATTTCCATTATGTCTTATCAATAGGAGCAGTATTTGCTATTATGGCAGGGTTTATTCACTGGTATCCTTTATTAACAGGATTAGTTATAAATCCAACTTGATTAAAAAATCAATTTTTTATAATATTTTTAGGTGTAAATTTAACATTTTTCCCTCAACACTTTTTAGGATTAGCTGGGATACCTCGACGATACTCTGATTTCCCCGATAGTTATTTAACATGAAATATTGTGTCTTCTTTAGGAAGAACAATTTCTTTATTCGCCATTATTTACTTTCTATTTATTATTTGAGAAAGTATAATTACACAACGAACACCTTCTTTCCAAATACAATTATCATCATCAATTGAATGATACCACCCTATACCTCCTGCAGAACATACTTATGCTGAATTACCTTTATTATCTGGTAATTTCTAATATGGCAGATTAGTGCAATGAATTTAAGCTTCATAAATAAAGATTTTTATCTTTTGTTAGAAAATGGCAACATGAGCAAATTTAGGGTTACAAGATAGTTCTTCTCCTTTAATAGAACAATTAAATTTTTTTCATGATCATACATTATTAATTTTAACTATAATTACAATTTTAGTTGGTTATATTATAGTAACATTATTATTTAATAATTTTACTAATCGTTATCTATTGCATGGACAAACTATTGAAATTATCTGAACTGTTTTACCAGCAATTATTTTGATATTTATTGCTTTTCCCTCCCTTCGTTTATTATATTTAATAGACGAAATTAATCAACCTACTATTACCCTAAAATCTATTGGACACCAATGGTATTGAAGTTATGAATATTCTGACTTCTTAAATTTAGAATTTGATTCTTATATAGTACCAACAAATGAATTAGAATTAAATGGGTTTCGTTTATTAGATGTAGATAACCGAATTGTATTACCAGTAAATAATCAAATTCGAATTTTAGTGACAGCTACTGATGTCTTACATTCATGAACTGTTCCATCAATAGGGGTAAAAGTAGATGCAACACCTGGTCGTCTTAATCAAACAAACTTCTTAATAAATCGACCAGGATTATTTTTTGGACAATGCTCAGAAATTTGTGGAGCTAATCATAGTTTTATGCCAATTGTAATTGAAAGAGTTCCAATAAATTATTTTATTAAATGAATTTCTTCTATATCAAATTCATTAGATGACTGAAAGCAAGTAATGATCTCTTAAATCACATAATAGTAAATTAGCACTTACTTCTAATGAAATTATTTTTAAAATAAACTTTAATAAACTTCTAAAAAATTAGTTTAAAAAAAACCTTAGTATGTCAAACTAAAAATATTAGTTTAATCCAATATTTTTTAATTCCTCAAATAGCTCCTATTAGATGATTAATTTTATTCTTTATTTTTTCAGTAACATTAATAATTTTTAATATTTTAAATTATTTTTGTTTTATTTATTCTCCAATAAAAATTTCCCAATCATTAGATATTAAAACTTCTAAATTAAATTGAAAATGATAACAAATCTTTTTTCTGTTTTTGACCCATCTACTACTATTTTAAACTTATCATTAAATTGATTAAGTACATTTTTAGGTATTTTATTAATTCCATTTTCTTATTGATTAATACCAAATCGTTTTCAAATTATTTGAAACAATATTTTACTAACTCTTCATAAAGAATTTAAAACTTTATTAGGATCAAATGGTCATAATGGAAGAACTTTAATATTTATTTCATTATTTTCATTAATTATATTTAATAATTTTTTAGGTTTATTCCCTTATATTTTTACTAGAACTAGTCATTTAACTTTAACGTTAACTTTAGCATTCCCTTTATGATTAAGATTTATACTTTATGGATGAATTAATCATACCCAACACATATTTGCACACTTAGTTCCTCAAGGAACCCCTCCAGTTTTAATACCTTTTATAGTGTGTATTGAAACAATTAGTAATGTCATTCGACCTGGAACTTTAGCAGTTCGATTAACAGCTAATATAATTGCTGGACATTTATTAATAACATTATTAGGTAACACCGGTCCAATAGCATCAAATTATATTATTTTATTTTTAATTTTATCTACACAAATTGCTCTACTTGTTCTAGAATCAGCTGTTGCTATTATTCAATCATATGTATTTGCTGTTCTAAGTACTCTTTACTCAAGTGAAGTAAACTAATGTCAACACACGCTAATCACCCATTCCATTTAGTAGATTATAGCCCATGACCATTAACTGGAGCTATTGGGGCAATAACTACAGTTTCTGGTTTAGTTCAATGATTCCATCAATATAATACTAATTTACTAATTTTAGGTAATATTATTACAATTTTAACAATATATCAATGATGACGAGATATTTCACGAGAAGGAACTTTCCAAGGACTTCATACTTACCCAGTTACTATTGGATTACGATGAGGAATAATTTTATTTATTGTTTCTGAAGTATTCTTTTTTGTTTCTTTTTTTTGAGCTTTTTTTCATAGAAGTTTATCACCAACTATCGAATTAGGGATAACATGACCTCCAGTTGGTATTACAGCATTTAACCCATTTCAAATTCCATTATTAAATACTGCAATTTTATTGGCTTCTGGAGTAACAGTAACTTGAGCCCATCATTCATTAATAGAAAATAATCATTCTCAAACAACTCAAAGATTATTTTTTACTATTTTATTAGGAATTTATTTTTCAATTCTTCAAGCTTATGAATATATTGAAGCCCCATTCACAATTGCTGATGCAGTTTATGGATCAACATTTTACATAGCAACAGGATTCCACGGATTACATGTTTTAATTGGAACAACATTTTTATTAATTTGTTTTTTACGACATATTAATTACCATTTTTCAAGCACCCACCATTTTGGATTTGAAGCAGCAGCTTGATATTGACATTTTGTTGATGTAGTTTGATTATTTTTATATATTTCTATTTATTGATGAGGTAGATAATTTATAAAGTATATAATTGTATATATGACTTCCAATCATAAGGACTAAATAATTTTAGTATAAATAATTATATTATTATCATTAATAACTTTTATTATTTTTATTATTACTTTAGTCGTAATAATTTTAGCCTCATTATTATCAAAAAAAACACTAACTGACCGAGAAAAATCTTCCCCATTTGAATGTGGATTTGACCCTATAAGATCTTCTCGTTTACCATTTTCTTTACGATTTTTTTTAATTGCTATTATTTTTTTAATTTTTGATGTAGAAATTGCACTATTAATACCAATAATTTTAATTATTAAGTCATCTAATATAATTAATTGAACAATTACAACAGTATTTTTTATTTTTATTTTATTAATCGGACTTTACCATGAATGAAACCAGGGAGCTTTAGAATGAAATAATTAATTTAAATATGAAGCGATACATTGCAATTAGTTTCGGCCTAATCTTAGGTGAAATTCACCCATATTTTAATTTAAATAAGGGTAATAGTTAACTATAACATTTAATTTGCATTTAAAAAGTATTGATTTATTCAATTTACCTTATTAATTGAAACCAAAATAGAGGTATATCACTGTTAATGATAAAAATGAATATTAATTCCAATTAAGAAATATAAATGGAATTAAACCATTAAAGATAAAAGTTAGCAGCTTTTTCTTGATCACCATATTTCATTTATATAGTTTAAATAAAACATTACATTTTCAATGTAAAAATAAAAATTTATTTTTTATAAATATTTAAAGATTTAACAATCTCCCTAACATCTTCAATGTTATGCTCTAATTATAAGCTATTTAAATTTTTACTTATTATAAAAAAATTATAAATAATAATAAAATAAATAATATTATATAACTTAACAAATAAATTTTTAAATTATTATTTTGAAACTCTTGAAAAAATAATGAATAATTTTTTAATTGATTATATAATATTTGACCCCCAAAAAATTCTCTTCATCCCTGATCAAAAATTTTATAATTAAATAATCCTAAAGTTAATGGATATTTAACAATCCCAATAGTTGAAATAATTGGTATAAATCACATTCTTCCAACAAAATAAATTAAATTATAATTTATTAATGATTTATTAATAAAAAATAAAGAAACATTTCTAATTAAATACCCCATTAAACCTCCTAATAAACACACAAATAAAGTTAATAATTTTAAATTTATTGGTAAACAAATTATTAAAGGATTAAAGAATATTAATCAATTTAATATTCTACCACCAATAACAGCTATAACTATTAAAAAGAAAATTCTAAAAATTATTGTTCACCCAGTATCATTTAAAGGATGTAAAGAAGAACAATTAAATTCTCCTGTTATTGAATAATAAACTAAACGAAATGAATAACAAACAGTTAACCCTGTTCTAAAAAAAAAAAGAAAAAAAGAAAAAAAATTCATATAAGATAACATAACTATTTCTAAAATTATGTCCTTTGAATAAAATCCTGCTAAAAAAGGTATCCCACATAAAGCAAGATTAGCCACATTAAAACATCTACAAGTTAAAGGCATACTTATTATTAAATTTCCTATTGTTCGAATATCTTGAGAATTTTTTATATTATGAATAATAGACCCAGCACATATAAATAATAAAGCCTTAAATAAAGCATGAGTTAATAAATGAAAAAAAGCTAATTTATACAACCCGATTGATAAAATTCTTATTATTAGCCCTAATTGTCTTAAAGTAGATAAAGCAATAATTTTTTTTAAATCAAATTCAAAATTAGCCCCTAACCCTGCTATAAATATGGTTAACCCTGAAATTAATAATAAAAATTGACCTATTCAACTTATTTCTAATAAAATATTAAACCGAATTAATAAATAAACCCCCGCAGTTACTAAAGTAGATGAATGGACTAAAGCAGATACAGGAGTAGGTGCTGCTATTGCTGCTGGTAATCATGAAGAAAATGGAATTTGAGCTCTTTTAGTTATTGCAGCAAGTATTACTAATCTTCCAATAATTATTATTTCTATTTCATTATATATTAAATCTAAATAATAAATAAAATTTCATCTCCCATAATTTAATATTCAAGCAATTGCCAATAATAAGGCAACATCTCCAATACGATTTGATAAAGCAGTTAATATACCTGCATTATATGATTTTACATTTTGAAAATAAATAACTAAACAATAAGAAACTAATCCTAACCCATCCCATCCTAATAGAATTCTAATTAAATTAGGACTAATAATTAATATTATTATAGATATAACAAATATCAATACTAATAAAATAAAACGATTAATATTAATATCCCCCTCTATATATTGATTTCTGTAAAAAATTACTAAGGATGAAATTAATAAAACAAAAGACATAAATAACAATCTTATTCAATCAAATAAAAAAGTTATTACGATTGATATAGAATTTAAACTTAAAATTTCTCATTCAATAAAATAAACTAAATCCTTTAATATAAATTTTAAACTTAAAATAAATAAACTAAATCTAATAAAAATTAAACAATAAAAACTAATTTTACAATAATTAATAAAACTATTCACGATCTAAAATAAATAAATTTATATCTTTGACACCACAAATCAATATTTTTTTTAAACTATTTAAATATAATCATAATATACAAAAGTCTCTTTTTAAAATTAAAATATTTAAAGGTAATCAATGTAATATTAATAATAAAAACTCTCGAGTTTTTCTAACAGAAAAAAATTGAATACCAGAATAAATTTTTCCATGTTGTCTATAAGCAAATAAATATAAAGTATAAGAAGCTCTAAAAAAAGATAATAAAGATAAACTAATTATAGTTAATCAAGATCAACTAACAATTCTATTTATTAAAGAGATTTCTCCTAATAAATTTAACGTAGGCGGAGCTGCTATATTACCTGAACACAACAAAAATCATCATAAAGATAATCTTGGTATAAAATTTAATATACCCTTATTAATTAATAAACTTCGTCTTCCTATTCGTTCATAAGAAATATTAGCTAAACAAAATAACCCAGAAGAACACAATCCATGAGCAATTATTAAAGTGTATGACCCAGTTAATCCTCATATAGTTAAAGTTAATAGCCCACTTAAAACAATTCCTATATGAGCTACAGAAGAATAAGCAATTAAAGCCTTTATATCAGTTTGACGTAAACAAATTAAACTTACTAGTACCCCTCCAATTAATCTAATTCTAATTCATCAATAATTAAATTTTATACCAGAAATTTGTAAAAAAGAAAATACTCGCAACAATCCATAACCCCCTAATTTTAATAAAACTCCTGCTAAAATTATTGAACCAGAAACAGGGGCTTCAACATGAGCTTTTGGTAATCACAAATGAACTAAAAATATTGGTATTTTTACTAAAAAAGCAAAAATTATCGATAAATATAATAAATCTAAATTTATATTATTAGTTAATAAATTAAAAAATAATGAATTTCTAGTATTTAACAAGTAAAAAATACTAACCAGTAACGGTAACGAAGCAAATAAAGTATAAAATAATAAATAAATTCCTGCTTGTAATCGTTCAGGTTGATACCCTCATCCCAAAATTAAAAACAAAGTAGGAATTAATCTAGCTTCAAAAAATAAATAAAATATGAATATTCTTATAGAACTAAATGTTAATAATAATATCAACAATAAAAATAAAATTATAAAAATAAACAAAATAGTATAATTATTAGAATAATAAACCTTTTCTCTTGCTATTAATATTAATCCACAAATTCAAAATCTTAATAAAATCAACCCATAAGAAATTAAATCCACACCAAAATAATAAGAAATATTTATAAAATAATTTATAGAATTAATATTTAATATAAAAATAAAAAATATTAAAAAAATTAAATTCTGAACCATTCAATATATTTTTTTATTTAAAAAAAAAAATATAAATATTATTGTAAAAATAAATTTTAACATTGTAAAATAGAAAATCTTTGAAAATAATCATTACCATGAGTTCGAATTATTGCTACTAAAATAGATAGCCCCAAAACTCCTTCACATACACAAAAAGTTAAAAAAAATATTCTAAAATAAGTTTCATAATTTATTATATTTAAATACATAAATAAATAAATAAATAATCTTAACACTATAAACTCTAAACTCAATAAAGTCGATAATAAATGCTTACGATTAGAAACAAAAACAACACAACCAAAAACAAATATAATAATAACTAAATAATTTATTAAAAAATAATTTAACATTAATAGTTTTAATAGTTTAATAAAAACATTAGTCTTGTAAACTAAAAATAAAATTCTATTTTTTAAAACTTCAAGAAAAAAGAAACTTCTTTATCAATAACTCCCAAAGTTAATATTTTTATTAAACTATTTCTTGATATTTTACAATTATTTATTATACTAATATGTTTTATTACAAGTTTTATTTTTATACAAATAAATCACCCATTAGCTATAGGGTTAATATTATTAATTCAAACTTTTTTAACTTGCTTATTAACAGGAATTTATGTAAAAACATTTTGATTTTCGTATATATTATTTTTAATTTTTTTGGGGGGAATATTAATTTTATTTATTTATGTCACATCTCTTTCATCAAACGAAATATTTTCCATATCATTTAAATTATTAGTAATATCTTTAATAACTTTTTCTTTATTTTTTTTAATATCTTTCTTTTTAGATAAATCAATTATTGAATTTTTTTTTAATAATAATGAAACTGAATTATTTAATAATATAAATAGTTTAATTATAGAAAATATGTTATCATTAAATAAAATATACAATTTTCCAACAAATTTAATTACTTTATTATTAATTAATTATTTATTTTTAACTTTATTAGTTACAGTAAAAATTACTAAAAAATTTTTTGGGCCTTTACGACCTATAAACTAATGAATATACCTTTACGAAAATCTCACCCTTTATTAAAAATTGCTAATAATGCTTTAGTAGATTTACCAGCTCCATCAAATATTTCTGCTTGATGAAACTTCGGATCTTTATTAGGCCTATGCTTAATTATCCAAATTTTAACAGGATTATTTTTAGCTATACATTATACTGCAGATATTGAAACTGCTTTTAACAGTGTAAACCACATTTATCGAGATGTAAATAATGGATGATTCCTACGAATTTGTCATGCAAATGGAGCATCATTTTTTTTTGCATGTTTATTTATTCATGTAGGACGAGGAATTTACTATGGATCATTTCTTTATCATATAACATGAAGAGTTGGTGTAATTATATTATTTATAACTATAGCAACAGGATTTTTAGGATATGTTTTACCATGAGGACAAATATCTTTTTGAGGGGCTACTGTAATTACTAATTTATTATCAGCTATTCCTTATTTAGGAAATGATTTAGTTCAATGAATTTGAGGAGGGTTTGCAGTAGATAACGCAACTCTTACACGATTTTTTACTTTTCATTTCATTTTACCTTTTATTATTTTAGCTTTAACCATAATTCATTTATTATTCTTACATCAAACAGGGTCTAATAATCCCTTAGGAATCAATAGAAATGTAGATAAAATCCCTTTTCATCCTTATTATTCATTTAAAGATATTTTTGGATTTGTTTTTTTTCTTTGAATTTTAATTACTTTTATTTGAAAATATAATTATTTATTAATAGACCCAGAAAATTTTATTCCTGCTAATCCTTTAGTTACTCCAGTACATATTCAACCTGAATGATATTTTTTATTTGCTTATGCTATTTTACGATCTATTCCTAATAAATTAGGAGGAGTAATTGCTTTAGTATTATCAATTGCTATTTTATTTATTTTACCTTTTACCCATATTAGAAAATTCCGAGGATTACAATTTTATCCCTTAAATCAAATTTTATTTTGATATATAGTAATTATTTCATCTCTTTTAACATGAATTGGAGCTCGTCCCGTAGAAGACCCTTATATTTTAACAGGACAAATTTTAACAGTATTATATTTTTCATATTTTTTAATTAATCCTTTATTATCAAAATATTGAGATAATTTATTAAATTAATTAATAAGCTTTTATAGCATATGTCTTGAAAACATAAGAAAGAAGTTTTACCCTTCTATTAATTTTTAATACTAAAATTTATTCATTAAAATAATAGAGATAATATAAAAATTTTAACCCCAACAAAAAATATTAAATAATTTAATGATAATGGTAAAAATCTTTTTCATGCTAAATATATTAATTTATCATATCGAAACCGCGGTAAAGTTCCTCGAACTCAAATAAATATAAAAGAAATAAATGTTAATTTTAAAAAAAAAAACAAACTATAAATATCCCCCCCTAAAAAAATAACTACAAATAATATACTCATAAATAAAATACTAGAATATTCAGCTAAAAAAATTAATGCAAACCCTCCTCTTCTATATTCTACATTAAACCCAGAAACTAATTCAGATTCTCCTTCAGCAAAATCAAATGGAGTCCGATTAGTTTCTGCTAAACAAGAAGCAAATCATACTAAACTTAAAGGAAAACAAAAAAAAATAAATCAAATAAATTCTTGATAATGATAAAAAAATAAAAAATTATAATTTCCAATTAAAATAATAAAACTTAATAAAATTAAAGCTAATCTAACCTCATAAGAAATAGTTTGAGCTACTGCTCGTAACCCCCCCAATAAAGAATAATTAGAATTAGAGGATCAACCAGCAATTATAACAGTATAAACCCCTAAACTAGTACAACATAAAAAAAATAAAATTCCTAAATTAAAAGAATATAACTTAATTAAATAAGGGATACACATTCAAATTAATAAAGATAAAAATAAAGAAAAAATTGGTGAAAAATAATAAGAAATATAATTAGATAATAATGGATAGGTTTGTTCTTTAGTAAATAACTTTACAGCATCACTAAAAGGTTGTAATAACCCGTTAAACCCAACTTTATTAGGCCCCTTACGAATTTGAATATAACCTAAAACCTTTCGTTCTAATAAAGTTAAAAAGGCAACCCCTACTATTACACAAATTACTAATAATAAACTTCCAATTAAAGGTAAAATTTTATCAAAAATAAACAATACTATTTATAATTTAACAATTATATTTATAAATTCTAAATTTATTGCACTAATCTGCCAAAATAGTAATTAAATTAATAATATTCAATTATAATAAAATTTATATTTTTTATATTAGGTCCTTTCGTACTACAATATAATAATTTATTAAAGATAGAAACCAACCTGGCTTACGCCGGTTTGAACTCAAATCATGTAAGAATTCAAAGGTCGAACAGACCTAAACTTTAAACTTCTACACCTAAAAATAATTCTTAATTCAACATCGAGGTCGCAATCTTTTTTGTCGATATGAACTCTCAAAAAATATTACGCTGTTATCCCTAAGGTAACTTAAATTTTTAATCTATAAAACAGGATCAATTATTCATATATAAATGTTTTAAATAATAAAAGTTTTTTAAATTTTAATATCACCCCAATAAAATTATTATAAAATTATAAATTTACTTATTCTTTATAATTTATAATTTTTAATAATAAAGATCTATAGGGTCTTCTCGTCTTTTAATTATATTTTAGCTTTTTAACTAAAAAATAAAGTTCTAAATAAATTTTATTAAGACAGTATATATCTCATTCAACCATTCATACCAGCCTTCAATTATAAGACTATTGATTATGCTACCTTCGCACGGTCAAAATACCGCGGCCCTTTAAAATTCAGTGGGCAGGTTAGACTTTAAATTAAATACAAAAAGACATGTTTTTGATAAACAGGTGAATATATTTAATTTGCCGAATTCCTTAATAAAACCTTTCAAATATTTATATTAATAAATATATTTATACTAATTTTATCATAATTTATAAATTTTTTATATTAAAATTAATATTTTAATAAATAATTTAATTTTAAATAAATAATTATTTTTATAAAATAAATTATAACAAATTTATTAATGATAACTATTTTTAAGCTTACATTTATTATAAATTAAATATTAAATATAAAATTTTATTTTAAAGCTAATCCCTTAAAATATTACTTTTAATTTTTATTTTATTAAAAAAAATTAAATAAATAAACATTAAAACTAAATTAAATTTATTTCTTAAAAAACTAGATATATTTTAGAACGATTAACGTTTCATTTCTAATTATATATTTAAAATAATTATACTACAATAACTTTTATATATAATTAAATCTCTAAAATTCGAAAAAAATAATTATAATTATTTTTTATTTAATAAACCCTGATACACAAGGTACAATTAATTAAATTTTCTTTTTTAATAAAAATTTTTCAATTTATTTCAATATTCTTTTACAATACTAATAAACTATAATAAAAATTATTTGTTTTTTATACAATACTAAAACTTATACTATTAAAATTATTTTTATTAACAAAATTTTAATTAAAAAAAAATTAATAAATAAAATTTAATCAATTTAAATTGATTTGCACAACTTTCTTTTCAATGTAAATGAAATACTTTACTAATTAAGATTTAAATTGTCAATCTAGATACACTTTCCAGTACATCTACTATGTTACGACTTATCTCATCTTAAAATTGAGAGCGACGGGCGATGTGTGCATGTTTTAGAGCTATAATCAAATAAATTATCTATTTTAAATTACTATTAAATCCACTTTCAAATTATTTTTTCAAACAAATTATCCATATAAATAAATTTATTGTAACCCATTTCTACTTAAACATAAACTGCACCTTGATTTGACATATTATTTATTATAATATTAAGAAAATTATTTATCTTATAATATATTCTGATGACAACGATATACAAATTGAAAACAAATTTAAGTAAGGTCCAACGTGGATTATCAATTACAGAACAGGTTCCTCTAAATAGACTAAAACACCGCCAAATTTTTTAAATTTTAAGAATATAACTAATACTACTTTAATATATTTTTATTTATTTTTAATAATAGGGTATCTAATCCTAGTTTATTACAAAAATTTTATAGCTTAAATTTATTAATAATTAATTATAAATAAATTTAAAAATTTCACCTAATAAATTTATATTTAAATTAAAATAATCAATTTAACTAATACTAAAAAATTTTATTTACATTATTTGTATAACCGCGGKAGCTGGCACAAATTTTACCAATATTATATATTATTACTAATTCAAAATTTCTTTTATAATTAATATTAATTACTGCGAATAAAATAAATAATATTTAATCATTTAGATTAAACTTAATTCTCACAAAAATTTACATGTAAAACAAAATAATAATAAAATTTTAAACCAAAATAAAATATATTATTTATTTATAAATTAAAAAATATATTAATATTAAATTTAACCCTAAAAATTAAAATTATTAATTAAGAATACTTTAAACTTTTAAACACAAATATATTTAATTAACTTAAATTAGCATAATCCTCCCCATATTACACATTTTTTTAAATAATAAACCCCTTAATTTTTATTATTTATATATGTATAATTATTTATTTATAAATTAAAAAATATATTAATATTAAATTTAACCCTAAAAATTAAAATTATTAATTAAGAATACTTTAAACTTTTAAACACAAATATATTTAATTAACTTAAATTAGCATAATCCTCCCCATATTACACATTTTTTTAAATAATAAACCCCTTAATTTTTATTATTTATATATGTATAATTATTTATTTATAAATTAAAAAATATATTAATATTAAATTTAACCCTAAAAATTAAAATTATTAATTAAGAATACTTTAAACTTTTAAACACAAATATATTTAATTAACTTAAATTAGCATAATCCTCCCCATATTACACATTTTTTTAAATAATAAACCCCTTAATTTTTATTATTTATATATGTATAATTATTTATTTATAAATTAAAAAATATATTAATATTAAATT